GTTTGTTAATTTGTTGGGAAATTCGTTAATTCGTTTGTTAGTTCGTTTGTTAAATTCGTTTGTTAATTCGTTTGTTAATTTGTTGGGAAATTCGTTAATTCGTTTGTTAGTTCGTTTGTTAAATTCGTTTGTTAATTCGTTTGTTAATTTGTTGGGAAATTCGTTAATTCGTTTGTTAGTTCGTTTGTTAAATTCGTTTGTTAATTCGTTTGTTAATTTGTTGGGAAATTCGTTAATTCGTTTGTTAGTTCGTTTGTTAAATTCGTTTGTTAATTCGTTTGTTAATTTGTTGGGAAATTCGTTAATTCGTTTGTTAGTTCGTTTGTTAAATTCGTTTGTTAATTCGTTTGTTAATTTGTTGGGAAATTCGTTAATTCGTTTGTTAGTTCGTTTGTTAAATTCGTTTGTTAATTCGTTTGTTAATTTGTTGGGAAATTCGTTAATTCGTTTGTTAGTTCGTTTGTTAAATTCGTTTGTTAATTCGTTTGTTAATTTGTTGGGAAATTCGTTAATTCGTTTGTTAGTTCGTTTGTTAAATTCGTTTGTTAATTCGTTTGTTAATTTGTTGGGAAATTCGTTAATTCGTTTGTTAGTTCGTTTGTTAAATTCGTTTGTTAATTCGTTTGTTAATTTGGGGAGTTGTATTAATAAGTTGTGTTAAGTTGTTCAACAATGAAATGACAAAAATTTGTGTTTAAATTTTTTAATGGAACTTCAGTAGTGATGTATGTAAAGTTATGTGAAATGATTGATGTGATGATAAATTGATAAACAAACGAATCAAACAAACGAATGATAAATTGATAAACAAACGAATGAAATTGAGTGAAATATTAGCTGAAAGTTACTAGTGTTGTTAAGAAAGTTAGAGGAAGTGTAATAGTGTAAAACTATGTCCTACGAGCATTCACCAAATAGCACCATTAGCTTGGAGGGTGGAGAAGCCATAACCAAATGCTAGTCAAAGTGCATCAGTGTCAAGATGATTCCCCATACACTTGAAACCGTATCATTCAGTTACTCCTGAGGGCCAAAATCCGACCGCAACGCATTGTATGCTCAAGTCTTAGATTGTGATTACCCGTTGCACTGGAAGGGCTACCTGAAGACGCCCCAAAAGAAAAAGAAGAGAGGCACCAAAACGGGGAATGCCGCGATCACGGGTGAGATGGTGAGATATGACCCCAACCAAATGTCTCATGAAAGGCAAGCTATGGTAGACAACCAAGTTATGGCCCTGACAGAGGAACCAGAGGCGCAAAAGAGCAAGTCGTACTCGGGGTTTAGGGGGAAAGAATGGGCCTGAAGCTAGGGACTAAGGACATTATATGCGGTGCGTTGCTGATTTCACGTGATGTGTCAGACTAATAGATAACCTGGTACGTTGGTTATTGTTGACGAGGATTATTAGGCAATTCATGACCTGTGACCATACATAGTTGATACTTAGGCACTTTCGTATATCTCAAGGGTATAATGCACAGTAAGACATTGAGATGGTATTAGTACATCTAGTGAATGGATTGTTAGGATCATTACATAAACAGTACTTGAATGTAGAGATGTTGTAGAATAATATTATGCCTTAGTATAATATGTATATGTGGATTAAACATTAAGTGTAATGTAGGGCTTACATTAAGTATAATTCTAGTGGATTAACATTAAGTGTAATGTAGGGCTTACATTAAGTATAATGTCCTGATTGAGTGCAATGATTAATGGGGACAATAAATTAATGCACAGTAATACATAGGGTGTAGGAATGTGGGGGGGAGGGGGGGGGAAAGAAAGGAATTTTAATGTTCCTATAGTTAAGGTTTATAACGGTGGTTTTTCAGGCCACAGACCTTGGAAAAAAGCCAAGTAGGAACTACTATGGCTTATTTTGTACTTTTTTTAGGGTTTTGCTTTGTTTTGGGTGGGTTAGCAGTTGCGTCTAACCCATCTCCATATTATGGTGTGGTTGGTTTGGTTTTAGCTTCGGTTGTGGGGTGCGGGTGGTTGTTGAGTTTGGGGGTTTCTTTTATGGCATTGGTGCTGTTTATGGTGTATTTAGGGGGAATGTTAGTGGTTTTTGTTTATTCGGTGTCTTTAGCAGCGGATCCGTTTCCTGAGGCTTGGGGGGATTGACGTGTTTTAGGGTACGGGGTTGGTTTTGTTTTAGTGCTTGTTATTGGGGCAGTGGTTGGTGGGTTTGTTGGGGATTTGAATCTGTGGGTAGTTGCTGGAGATAGTGATATGGTGTGTTTTGGCCAGTTAGATTTTGATGGTGTGGCTATGTTTTATTCGCGGGGGGTTGGGATGTTTTTAGTGGCAGGGTGAGGGCTGTTGTTGACTTTGTTTGTGGTGTTGGAGCTCGTGCGCGGGTTGTCTTGTGGGGCTATTCGGGCGGTTTAGGGGTATGATCAGAGAATAGTTTAATTTAGTAATACCAGCTTTGGGAGTTGGAGGTAGAGGTTTAAGTCCTCTTTCTCTGAAGGGGAACTCTAAGAAGAGGTGAGTCTTCAGTTTTTGGTTTACAAGACCAATGTTTTGTATAAACTATTAGAGTGGTTAGAAATTTAGGATTTTGTTTTCTAGGGTTCCGATGGCAGGGAGTAGGATGAGTAGGATGGAGAAGTAAGTGATGGAGGCTAGTTGGCCAATGATGATAAATGGGTGTTCAACGGGTTGGCTGCCTACTCATGTGAGGATGAGGAGATTGGCGACTAGGGTTCAGAATAGAAGTTGTGATAGGGGACGGAAAGTTATTGATCGTTGTTTAGATTTGTGGAGGAAGGGGACTAGGAATAGGATTAGTACTGAGGCTGCGAGGGCTAGGACACCTCCTAGTTTGTTTGGGATTGATCGTAAAATAGCATAGGCAAATAGGAAGTATCATTCCGGCTTAATGTGGGGAGGGGTCACTAGGGGGTTTGCTGGTGTGAAATTTTCTGGGTCTCCTAGTAGGTTTGGGGAGAATAGGGCGATAGTTATGAGTGGGAGGAATATGAAGATGAAACCTAGGATATCTTTTGTAGAGAAGTAGGGGTGGAATGGGATTTTGTCACAGTTTGATGTAATGCCTAGGGGATTGTTTGATCCAGATTCGTGAAGGAAGGTTAGGTGGATGAGTGTGAGGCCTGCAATCAGGAATGGTAGGAGAAAATGTAGGGCGAAGAAACGGGTGAGTGTAGGGTTGTCAACTGAGAATCCACCTCAGGCCCATTCTACTAAAGTTTGGCCTACATATGGGATGGCGGAGAATAGGTTGGTGATGACTGTGGCTCCTCAGAAGGATATTTGTCCTCATGGGAGGACGTATCCTACGAAGGCTGTTGCTATTAGGGTGAGGAGGAGTATGATGCCAGTGTTTCAGGTTTCTTTGTATAGGTATGAGCCATAGTAGAAGCCTCGTCCAATGTGTAGGTAGATACAGATGAAGAAGAATGAGGCTCCGTTTGCGTGTAGGTTGCGGATTAGTCAGCCGTATTGGACATTTCGTGTAGTGTGGGCAACAGATGAGAAGGCTATGGAGGTATCTGCGGTGTAGTGTATGGCTAGGAGTAGGCCTGTGATGATTTGGGTTGCAAGGCAGATGCCTAGTAATGATCCGAAGTTTCATCATGCGGAGATGTTTGATGGGGTGGGGAGATCAATTAATGATGCGTTGACTATTTTTAGTAGGGGGTGAGATTTTCGGAGGTTTGGGGCCATTGGGTTGTGGGCGTTTATATTAGTGTAAGGATGAGGAGGATGGATAGGGCGAAGGATCCTAGGTACGTTTTGATAAGTCCAGTGTGTATGGTGGTTGTGGTTTTGGCTATTGTAAGTTGGAGGTTGGCAATTCCTTCGGGGCCTATTGTTTTGTATCAGGACATGTCGATTAGATGTAGGGCAATTTTTTGTCCGTTGTGTAGGAGGTTTATTGGGCCGATACGATGTGTGAGAAAGTTGAAGTATCCTAGTGATGTGGAGAAGTTTGTGTATGTGTTTTGTTTCGGTTGTGTGAGTGCGTGGGTCATGTTTGATAGTTCTAGGGCTAAGATTAGGCCTAGAATGGTGACGATAATGGCTGCGGTTTTGGTGATTATGGGTATGGTTATGGGAGGGGTTTTTGTTGGAGTAATGAATGATGAGATGAGTAGGCCTGCTATGATGCTACCTAGAGCAAGTCGGGTGATTGGGTTAGTAATGGTTGGGTTGTTTTCGTTTATTGGGGTGGATGGGGGCATGCGTGTGAATCCTGTTTGGACTAGTATGGTTATGCGTAAGCTGTAGGTTGCGGTGAATGATGTTGCTAGTAGGGTTAATAGTAGGGCTCAGGTGTTTAGGTATGATGTGTTGAGGCTTTCGATAATGAGGTCTTTTGAGTAGAATCCGGCTAGGAATGGGGTACCTATTAAGGCGAGGTTGCCGATGGTTAGGCAAGATGTGGTTGTTGGAAGTATTTTTTGTAGGCCCCCTATTTTTCGGATATCCTGTTCGCCATTGAGGCTATGGATAATGGAACCAGAACATAGGAATAGTATGGCTTTGAAGAATGCATGGGTGGAGATGTGGAGGAAGGCTAGCTGGGGAAGGTTTAGGCCAATGGTGACTATTATTAGGCCTAGTTGGCTGGATGTGGAGAAGGCAATGATTTTTTTGATATCGTTTTGTGTAATGGCACATGTTGCGGCAAATAGAGTCGATAGTGCTCCTAGAGATAAGCATAGGGAAAGGGCAATTTGGTTGTTAGCAAGTATAGGATGTGTGCGGATAAGTAGGAAAATTCCAGCTACTACTATAGTGCTGGAATGCAATAGGGCGGAGACGGGGGTTGGACCTTCTATTGCGGCTGGTAGCCATGGGTGGAGGCCAAATTGAGCGGATTTTCCTGTGGCAGCTAGGATGAGGCCTAGTAAGGGGAGTGTGGGGGTTTGAGAAGTGGAAAGGGGTTGTGGGAGTTCTCAGGAGTTTATGGTGGCTGCTAAGTAGGCCATGCTTAGGATTAATCCAGTGTCGCCAATTCGGTTGTATAGGACGGCTTGTAGGGCGGCTGTGTTGGCTTCAGCACCGGTCCGGCATCAGCCGACTAGTCGAGCTGTTATTCCGAAGACTCAGTCTATACCGCAGCACTGCAAAAATATGTTGTTGGCGATGGTTAGTGTTAGTATGGCAATTAGGAATATTAGGAGGTAGGAAAAGAATTTTGTAATGTATGGTTCAGATGCCATGTATCATGTTGCAAATTGTAGGATGGATCAGGTTACAAATAATGCGATGGGGAAGAATAGTATGGAGTATTGGTCGATTTTCAGGCTTACTGGGATTTTAAAGTTTTGGATGAGTTTTCATTCTCAGTTGGAGATGATGCTTTCTATGTTAGAGTGAAGGAATAATGTGGCTGGGATTAGGCTTGTAAGGAAGGCGGTTTTGACTGTGCGGGTGATGTGGGATGGGGAGTTTTTAAAGTTTTTTAGTAGTAGGGGCAGGAAGATTGGGGTTAGGATGATTGTCGTGGTAAGGAGTATGGAGGTGTTGAGGAGGAGGGCTATCTCCATTGCTTTTACTTGGAATTGCACCAAGATGGGTGGTTCCTAAGACCAGTGGATTACTGTTATCCTTTAAAAGCTAAGGGGACCGAGGTTTTATACTCGGATGCAAGGATTAGCAGTTCTTGTTGGTTAGCCTCCCCTCGGCAGGTAAGAAGGGTTTAACTTCTATTTTTAGAATCACAGTCTAATGTTTGGGTTGAAACTATACTTGCATTAAGGCATTCCGGAGATTAGTTCGGGTTTTAGGATTAGGAGGAGTAATGGGGTGATATGGAGGGTTATTAGGAGGTGTTCTCGTGTGTTGGAATTTTGGGTGGATGTAATGTGAGGGGGGGTTGTACCTCGTTGGGTTATTAGGAGCATGTATAGGGTGTAGGAGGCTGTCAGAAAGCTTGCTATGCCCGTTAGAATGATTGTGAGGGGGGATCAGTTGAATAGGGCAGTTATGATTGTAAGTTCTGCTATTAGGTTTGTGGTTGGTGGTAGTGCTATATTAGTAAGGCTTGCTAGGAGTCATCAGGTTGCCATTAGGGGCAGGATGGGCTGTAGGCCTCGGGTTAAAATTAGGATTCGGCTGTGTGTTCGTTCGTAATTTGTGTTGGCTAGGCAGAATAGTATTGAGGAGGTTAGTCCGTGAGAGATTATGAGGATCATTGCGCCTGTGAATGATCAGTGGGTTTGGATGATGCTTGCGGCGATAACTAGACCTATGTGGCTTACTGAGGAGTAGGCGATGAGTGATTTTAGGTCCGTTTGGCGTAGGCAGATGGAACTTGTTATTAGGGCCCCCCATAGGGCTAGGGTGATGAATGGGTATGAGAGGTAGTTTGATATGGGGGTTATGAAGAGGGTGATGCGGATGATACCATATCCGCCTAGTTTCAGGAGTAGTGCTGCAAGTAGTATTGATCCGGCAATTGGGGCCTCTACGTGGGCTTTGGGTAATCATAGGTGGAGGCCGTATAGGGGGGCTTTGACTATGAAGGCTAGTAGTAGAGCTAGGTTGCATATGAGGCTGGTTCAGGAGTTGGTTAGGGTAGGATGCGTGAGTTTGAGTATTGGGAGGTTTAAGGTGCCTATTTGTCCGTGGAGGTGTAGAATGGTTACTAATAGGGGAAGGGAGCTAATGAGGGTGTAGAATAGAAGGTAAATACCAGCACTTAGGCGTTCTGGTTGGTTGCCTCAGCGTGTGATAAGGATTAGGGTTGGGATTAGTGTTGCTTCAAATGCGATGTAGAATAGTATTAGTTCTGTGGTTGAGAAGGCTAGGATGATGAACGGTTGCACTGTGATTAGTGTGGTGATGAAGATTTGTTTGCGTGATAGAGGTTCGTGTTGAAGGTGGTTTTGGCTTGCTAGGATTATTAGGGGTAGGAGTCAGCAGGATAAGACGAGTAGGGGGGATGAGAGTTGGTCAATGCCGGATCAATGGTTGAGGTTTTTATAGGGGAAGTATGTTGGGGCTAGTCAGTGGAGGCTGATAGTAGCGATTAGGAGGCTATGGGTGGTGGTGTTGGTTCAGATGAATTTTGGGGGGGATAGGAGGGTTAGTGGGAGGAGCATGATTGTTGGAATGATGATTTTTAGCATTGTAGGAGGTTTAGGTTATGTAGGTGGTCGGATCCATGGGTTCGGGTGGAGGCTACTAGTATTGCTAAGCCGGTACCGGCTTCACATGCTGAGAATGCGAGCATAAGTACTGGTGTAAGTGTGGATGATGTTGTTTGGGTCTCTACAGGTCAGATTGACAATGTAATGTATAGAGATAATATTATGCTTTCTAAGCATAGTAGGGCAGAGACTAGGTGGGTTCGGTGGAAGGCTAGTCCTAGGCAGCTTAGTGAGAAAGCTGAGTAGAAGCTTAGGTGTATAAAGGACATAGAGAAAGTCATAGGGTTAGGCTATGGTTTGTGAGCCGACATCCACTGTCTTATTTAGACTTACTTTCCGGTTATTCAGCTCATTCTAGTCCTCCTTGGAGTCATTCATATACTAGTCCTAGTGTTAGTAGGAGGAGAATTGTGGAGGTTCAGGTGAGGGTGTTAATAGGGGAGCGTAGTTGGGTGGCTCATGGTAGGGGGAGGAGGAGGGCAATTTCTACGTCGAATAGGAGAAATAGGATGGCTACTGAGGAAGAATCGAATTGAGAATGGAAGTCGGGCAGAGCCTAGTGGGTCGAAGCCGCATTCGTAGGGGGATAGTTTTTCTGAGTCTGGGTTGGTTTGTGCTACTCAGAAGTTTAATGTGGTTAGGATGATGCTGATAGTCATGGAGAGGGTGAGTATGAATGTAAGTGTGTTTATTGCTCTTCTCTGGATTTGCACCAGACTTTAGAGATTGGAAGTCAATTGTAATGGGTATACTAGAAGAGCAGGATCCTCATCAGTAAATGGTTATGTAGAGGAATAGTCAGATGATGTCTACGAAGTGTCAGTATCAGGCTGCAGCTTCAAATCCGAAGTGGTGGTTTGATGTGAAGTGGAATTTGATTAGTCGTAGGAGGCAGATTGTTAGGAATGATGATCCGATGATGACATGGAGTCCGTGGAATCCTGTAGCAACGAAGAATGTTGAACCGTAGACGCCATCGGCGATTGAGAATGGTGCTTCGTGGTATTCTATTGCTTGGAGGGCTGTGAAGTAAAATCCTAGTAGGATTGTTAGGGTTAGTGCTTGGATGGCTTGTTTGCGGTTGCTTTCTGTAATGCTGTGGTGGGCTCATGTTACTGTGACGCCGGATGCTAGGAGAATGGCTGTATTTAGGAGAGGGACTTCTAGTGGGTTAAGGGGTTTAATTCCTGTGGGAGGTCATTGTCCTCCTAGTTCGGGGGTGGGTACTAGGCTAGAGTGGAAGAAGGCTCAGAAGAAGCCTAGGAAGAAGAAGGCTTCGGAGGTAATGAATAGGATTATTCCGTATCGGAGACCTTTTTGGACAGTGGGTGTGTGATGTCCTTGGAATGTGCTTTCTCGTACGATATCTCGCCATCATTGTAGTATAACTAAGATTATGGAGAGTAGGCCTATGGTTAATAGCTGTATTGAGTTGTAGTGGAATCATATGATTAGGCCGGAAGTTGTAAGTAAGGCGGCGGTTGCTCCGAAGATTGGTCATGGGCTGGGATCTACTATGTGGTAGGAGTGTGCTTGGTGGGCCATTAGATGTTTTCTTGTAAGTACAAGCTCAGTAGTAGGACGAAGACGTAAGCTTGGATTATGGCGACTGCTACTTCTAGGATAGTCAGTAGGAGTAGAATTGATGTGGTTAGGATGGAGACTGAGGGTATGATGGGAAGTAGGGCGGTTGAGGCAGTGGAGATGAGTTGGATGAGTAGATGCCCCTCTGTTAGATTTGCTGTAAGGCGTACTCCTAGGGCTAGTGGTCGGATTAGTAGGCTGGTAGTCTCGATTAGGATTAGGGCGGGAATTAGTGGTGTTGGGGTGCCTTCAGGTAGTAGGTGGCCAAGGGATATTGAGGGTTGGTTTCGTAGGCCAGTAAGTAGAGTGGCAAGTCAAAGGGGGAAGGCTAGTGCTATGTTTATTGATAGTTGGGTTGTTGGTGTGAAAGTGTAAGGTAGGAGACCTAGGAGGTTGGTTATGAGTAGAAATATTATTAGTGATGTTAGGATGAGGGCTCATTTGTGGCCGTTTTTGTTTAATGGTATTATTAGCTGTTTTGTAATTAGGTTGATAAGTCAGAGTTGTAGGGTAGAGAATCGGTTGGTAATTCAACGGTTATTAGGTGAGGGTAGTAGTATGGCAGGGAATAACATTGATAGGAGGATTAGGGGGATTCCTAGTAGGCATGGGCTTGTGAATTGGTCAAAGAAGCTTAGGTTCATGGTCAGGTTCAGGATGTGGTTTTAGTAGTTGTTTGGGGTTTGTTGAGTGGTGTGTTGGTGGAGATGAATGATGAGATTTTTGGTTGGATGATTAGTGAGAAGGCAGTTCATGATAGTAATATGATGAAGAATCATGGATTGGGATTTAATTGTGGCATACTCATTAAGGGGGAGTTTGGTGGTCCCCTTTCTCTAGCTTAAAAGGCTAGTGCTGGTGCATAGCTTCTTAATGATTAAGATGATAGAAGTGAGGATCAGTTTTCAAAGTGGGTGAGTGGGGTTGATTCGACTACGATTGGTATGTAGCTGTGATTTGCTCCGCAGATTTCTGAGCATTGTCCGTAAAAAATGCCTGGGCGTGTGGTGATAAATGAGGATTGGTTTAGCCGTCCAGGAATTGCGTCGGTTTTTACTCCTAGGCTGGGGACAGCTCAGGAGTGTAGGACGTCATCTGCGGTGATAATAATGCGAATGGGTGATTCTATGGGAATGACGACTCGGTGGTCAACTTCTAGAAGCCGGAAGTAGCCTAGTGGGAGTTCTGGTGTGGGGATTATGTATGAGTCGAATGTGAGGTCTTTGAAGTCTGTGTATTCGTATGTTCAGTATCATTGGTGTCCGATGGCTTTTAGTGTTAAGTCTGGCTCGTCAATTTCGTCTATTATGTAGAGGATTTGTAGGGATGGTAGGGCTAGTAGGATTAGGACGATGGCTGGTAGGATTGTTCAGATTAGTTCTACTTCTTGGGCGTCTACGGTGTTTGAAGATAATTTTTCTATGAGTATAAGTGTAAGGAGGTATAGGACTAGGCTGCAGATAGCTAATGCGACTATTAGGGCATGGTCGTGGAATTCGACAAGTTCTTCCATGATTGGTGATGAGGCGTCTTGGAACCCGAATTGTGAGTGGTTGGCCATATAAGATGTACAAGGCTTTCACTTGTGGTTTAGTTTTGACAAAACTATGTAATTTCTTTACTAACATCTTATAAGAAAGAAGCATGATTGGTCTAATGCGGTTGGCTTGAAACCAGCGTGTGAGGGTTCGATTCCTTCCTTTCTTGTACTTGAACAAAGGCTGGTTCTTCGAAAGTGTGGTAAGGGGGTGGGCAGCCGTGAATTCATTCGATGTTGGTGGTAGTTAATTCTGGTTGGAGGATTTTTCGTTTTGCTGCGAACGATTCTCAGATAATAAATATTAGTATGATTACGGCTGTTATTGAGATTAGGGAGCCGATAGAGGATACAGTGTTTCATAGCGTGTATGCATCGGGGTAGTCTGAGTATCGGCGTGGCATGCCGGCTAAGCCTAGGAAGTGTTGAGGGAAGAAGGTTAAGTTTACTCCGGTAAATATTACTCCAAAGTGGGCCTTAGCTCATGTTGGATGGAGGGTGTAACCTGTGAATAGGGGGAATCAGTGGGTGAATCCTGCGAGGATAGCAAATACTGCTCCTATAGATAAAACATAGTGGAAGTGGGCTACTACATAGTATGTGTCGTGCAAGGCAATGTCTAGGGATGAGTTGGCTAGGACGATTCCAGTTAGGCCGCCAATAGTGAATAAGAAGATAAAGCCTAGGGCTCATAGCATTGGGGGTTCTCATTTAATAGTTCCGCCGTGTAATGTAGCGGGTCAGCTAAATACTTTAATGCCGGTTGGGATAGCAATGATTATAGTGGCGGATGTGAAGTATGCTCGTGTGTCAACGTCTATGCCTACTGTAAATATGTGGTGTGCTCATACGATAAAGCCTAGGAATCCAATGGATAGTATAGCTCATACCATTCCTATATAGCCGAAAGGTTCTTTTTTACCTGCGTAGTATGCTACTACATGTGAGATAATGCCAAAGCCAGGGAGGATTAGAATGTATACTTCTGGATGACCGAAGAATCAGAATAAGTGTTGGTACAGGATAGGGTCGCCTCCTCCAGCTGGGTCGAAGAATGTGGTGTTTAAGTTGCGGTCTGTGAGGAGTATTGTGATGCCAGCGGCAAGTACGGGTAGGGATAGTAGGAGTAAGACGGCGGTGATTAGGACTGATCAGACGAACAGGGGTGTTTGGTATTGTGATAGGGCTGGTGGTTTTATATTTGTGGCAGTGGTGATGAAGTTGATTGCTCCTAGAATGGAAGATACCCCTGCTAGGTGAAGGGAGAAGATGGCTAAGTCTACTGAAGCTCCTGCGTGGGCTAGGTTGCCAGCGAGGGGAGGGTAGACTGTTCATCCTGTGCCTGCGCCTGCTTCAACTGTGGAGGAGGCTAGTAGGAGAAGGAATGAGGGGGGTAGGAGTCAGAAGCTTATGTTGTTCATGCGTGGGAATGCTATGTCTGGGGCTCCAATTATTAGTGGTACGAGTCAGTTTCCAAATCCTCCGATTATGATAGGTATAACTATAAAGAAGATTATGACGAAGGCATGGGCTGTAACAATTACATTGTAAATTTGATCATCTCCTAGGAGTGTACCGGGTTGACCTAGTTCTGCTCGGATGAGTAGGCTAAGAGCAGTGCCTACTATGCCAGCTCATGCTCCGAAGATTAGGTATAAGGTGCCAATGTCTTTGTGGTTAGTTGAGAATAGTCATCGGTTAATGAAAGTCACAGGTAAGATGGCCGAGTGTATAGGCGTTAGGCTGTAGTCCTTTTTACAGAGGTTTGATTCCTCTTCTTATCGGCTTTGTAGTGAAGTTCATGTTGAGTTGCAAGCTCATCGATGTGTGTTGAAGACACACCAAAGTCTGGTAGACAGAGGCCTGTTGGTTGGGGCATCTAGCTGTTAATTAGAGGTTTGTGGGATCGAAGCCCACCTGTCTAGGGTAGGTGTTGGGTAAGGTTCTAGCTTAATTAAAGCGTCTGGGTTGCATTCAGGAGATGCAGGGTAGTGTCCTGCGAATCTTAGCAGAAACTAAGAGAGTTTAACTCTTATTCAGGGCTTTGAAGGCCCTCGGTTTAGGGCGGGTTATCCTAAGTTTCTAGATGGAGGTTATAATTATGGGTGAGAGTGGCAGGAGTAAGATTGATAATGAGGCTAGTATGGCGATTGTTGGGCTCGTTGCCTTGTTAATGTGCCATTGTTTCATGTGGTTTGTGGGGTTTGGTGGGAGTGTGATTGTGGAGTGGTATGCGAGGCGTAGGTAGAAGAATAGTCCGAGTAGGGAGAGTATAGCGATAGTTGTAGCTGTTGCTGTTATTTCTTGTTTGGTGAGTTCTTGGATAATTAATCACTTTGGTAGGAATCCGGTCAGGGGAGGCAGTCCGGCTAGGGATAGGAGGGTTAATATTAGGGTAGCATTTAGTGTTGGGGCCTTTGTTCAGGAGGTTATTGTTGTTGATAATTTTAGGGATTTTGTTGTGTTTAAGGTAAGGAATACGGTGGCAGTTATTAGGGTGTATAGGTAGAAGGTCATTAGCGTAAGTTTTGGGTCATATAGGATAATAATACTTATTCAGCCTAGGTGGGAGATTGATGAGAAGGCTAGGATTTTTCGTACTTGTGTTTGGTTTAAACCTATCCATCCTCCAAGGGCTGTAGAGGCGATAGCCATTAGGACTAGTAGGTTTGGGTTTAAGGAGTGTGAGGTTAAGAATAGGATGGTAATTGGAGGAAATTTCATTATTGTTGATAGGAGTAATGCTGTGGTTATGGGGGAGCCTTGGAGGACTTCTGGGAATCAAAAGTGGAAGGGAACTAAGCCTAGTTTTATTGCGACTGCTGTTGTCAGGAGTAGGGAGGATGTTGGGTGGGTTAGTTGAGTGATGTCTCATTGTCCTGTTTGTCAGGCATTGATTGTGCTTGAGAATAGGATTATGGCGGAAGCAGCTGCTTGTACTAGGAAATATTTAATTGCTGCTTCAATAGCTCGTGGGTGGTGGGATTTTGAGATTAATGGGATGATAGCGAGGGTGTTGATTTCTAATCCTGTTCAGGCTATCACTCAGTGGTTGCTTGAAATTGTGATTGTTGTTCCGAGGAGTAGGCTAATCAGGGAAATTAGTTTTGCGTGTGGGTTTATTAGTAGGGGAAGGGGTTGAACCATCATTTTTGGGGTATGGGCCCAATAGCTTTTTTTAGCTGACCCTACTAGGAAATAATATAATGGGAGTATGAAGAGTTTTGATCTCTTTTGTGTAGGTTCGATTCCTACTTTTCTAATGTTCTTAGGAAATGAGAGGGTTGGTATACCTCTATGTTCACTTTATCATAGTGACCCTTTGCATTCAGGCACATTTCCTTAAGTAAGGAGGTAGGCCTGCATAGCAGATTGGTATGCTGGTGTGTCAGAGGCATAGTGCAAGTGTTAGTGGTAGGAAGTTTTTCCATAGGAGGTGCATAAGCTGGTCGTAGCGGAATCGTGGGTAGGAAGCTCGGATCCATAGGAAGGTGGTTGAGAGGATTAGGACTTTCGTAGCAAGGGCTATGGAGAATAGTTCAGGTGGGAGGCCTAGTGCGCTTGGGTTTAGGAATAGAATTGTGGTTAGTATGTTTATGAGTATGATGTTGGCGTATTCAGCAAGGAAAAATAAGGCAAATGGTCCTGCGGCGTATTCTACATTAAAGCCGGAGACCAGTTCAGATTCGCCTTCAGTTAAGTCAAATGGTGCGCGGTTTGTCTCAGCTAGGGTGGAGATATATCATATTATGGCCAAGGGTCAGGATGAAAAGATAAGGTAGAGTGGTTCTTGTGTAGTGGTTAGGGTGTTTAGGTTGTAGTTGCCACTTAGGATAATTATGGATAGAAGAATAATGGCTAGTGTGACCTCGTAAGAGATGGTCTGTGCTACTGCTCGGAGGGCCCCGATCAGAGCGTATTTTGAATTTGAGGCTCATCCGGATCATAGGATGGAGTATACTGCGAGGCTTGATATGGCTAGAAGGAATAGTAGGCCTAGATTTAGATCAGCAAGGGAAAAGGGTAGGGGGAGTGGGATTCAGATTGTAATTGCTAGGAGGAGGGCTAGTATAGGGGTAGTGATAAATAGTATAGGTGAAGAGGTTGATGGTAGGATTGGTTCTTTGATGAATAATTTTACCCCGTCTGCAATGGGTTGTAGTAAGCCAAATGGTCCTACAACATTTGGGCCTTTTCGAGATTGCATGTAACTTAGGATTTTACGTTCTACTAATGTTAAGAAGGCTACGGCAATGAGTACTGGAATGGCATAGGATAGGGTTATAATGAGGTTAGTTATGGAGGATGGTCAGATCATGGGTGGTTAGCAGGAAGCTAGGGAGAGGATTTGAACCTCTGACTAAAGGGCTTAAGCCTTTTGCACTTACCGGGCTCTGCCACGCTAGCTGTTCCTTTTCTAGGAATTATGATTAGGTGATCCTTTAATAATTTAGTTGAGTGCATTATTTATGGAGGGGGCTTGCTTACGGCTTAGGCCCCTATCTCCCGGTCCTTTCCTACTAGGGAGGGCTAGTCATAGAATAGAAACCGACCTGGATTGCTCCGGTCTGAACTCAGATCACGTAGGACTGTTAATCGTTGAACAAACGAACCCTTAATAGCGGCTGCACCATTAGGATGTCCTGATCCAACATCGAGGTCGTAAACCTCCTTGTCGATATGGGCTCTTGAAGGAGATTGCGCTGTTATCCCTGGGGTAGCTTGGTCCATTGGTCAATTGTATTGGGTCAGGTTGCTTTTTGCACGTTGAGGGGTTGCTCTTGGTTAAGAGGTGTGGTCTTATTTTTGGAGGTTAGTTTTTTCTCCAAGGTCGCCCCAACCGAAAAATATAGGCCAGTATTCTTAATCTAGTGAGCCTTAGTAGGGTTTAGTTTGGTGAGTTGTGGCTATTGATTTTTAAGTTCCACAGGGTCTTCTCGTCTTATGTCGTTATTCTCGCTTTTGCACGAGAAGATCAATTTCACTGATTATCTGTAAGAGACAGTTAAGACCTCGTTTAGCCATTCATACAAGTCTCGATTTATGAGACAATTGATTGCGCTACCTTCGCACGGTTAGGATACCGCGGCCGTTGAACGTAGTGTCACTGGGCAGGCATCACCTTTAATACTTGGTTTGCTAAAGGCTATGTTTTTGGTAAACAGTCGGGCCTTGGGTTTGCCTAGTTCCTTTTACAGATTTAAATCTTTCTAGTAGGCGCTCCTGAGTTGGATTAACAGTGATGGTAGAATATTCAGTCTTGTTGGAGTTTAAATATTGGTGTCTGTTAATAATGGTGATGTAAGTTTGCGCTTAAGAGGGGCAGGCCCCTAGTTACTCATTCTAGCATTAATTCTTCTATTATCATAGATTGGCCTGCTATGGGGGAAGGGAGTCATATTGTGTGAAGATTTTTTGAGATGAGCTTTGACGCACTCTTTGTTGGTGGCTGCTTGAAGGCCAACAGGGGGGAATGGAGGGGGTTATCCGCTAGTATGGGTTGTGTCCCGTTTTAAAGGAGCTGTACCTCCTTTAATTTTCTCTTGGCCATCACATTAGGGTTTTAGTGGGTGTCCGGGCAGGGAGGGGTCAAGGGAGAACTAATATTCATTTTGCAGGCAACCAGCTATCACCCAGCTCGGTTGGATTTTCACCTCTACTAACAAGTCATCCCACTCTTTTGCTACAGAGACGGGTTCGCTCACGGATAGCTGCTTGTAAGTAGCTCGCGTGGGTTTCGGGGAGGCAAGCTTAAATTCGTTTCGCTTGGTTGTTCTTGCTAAACCATGATGCAAGAGGTATAAGGGTTAATCTTTGCTGTTTGCTGCTTGGAATTTTCATTATTATTTCATCTTTCCCTTACGGTACGAATCTCTATGGCGTCATAAGTTCTTTTCTATCGCCTATACTAAGTTTGGGGGAATGTTTTAGTTTAGGTGGGGAGTGGGTTTTTATTGTTTGGATTAATTGGGTGGTTGAGCTAGAGTGTGGCTTCAAGGCGATCTGGTGTGAGCAGATATCTTTCAGGTGTAAGCTGAATACTTTTTTTATAGCTACGCCTTGGTGTGCTAAGTACACCTTCCGGTACACTTACCTTGTTACGACTTACCTCATCTTCAGCTGGTTTTAGTATTAGTTATGTAGTTTGTAGCTTGTGAGGAGGGTGACGGGCGGTATGTACGTCCCCCAGGGCCGGTTTAAAGAGGGCTTTCTTATCCCACTTTACTGCTAAATCCGCCTTCTAGGGATGATTTCATGTCCCCTTTCGTAGTTTTCTATTTTAGAAAATGTAGCCCATCTCTCCCACCTCATCAGCTATACCTTGACCTGTCTTACTAGCGGGGAAAAAGCTGTTATGCTCACTGTGAGGCTCTCAGGAAAGGTGAGCTGGCGACGGCGGTATGTAGGCTGTTTGGGCTAGAGGTGGTCGGGTATATCGTGGGTTATCGATTATAGGACAGGCTCCTCTAGGTGGGTTTGGGGTACCGCCAAGTCCTTAGAGTTTCAAGCGTTTGTGCTCGTAATTCTCTGGCGGATGCTTAGGTATGTTTAAGCATCTAGATTTAGGGCCAGGCATAGTGGGGTATCTAATCCCAGTTTGTGCCCTGGCTTTCGTGGCGGGAGTCGGTCAATTGACGCTAGGGTCGTGTTAAGGGCGAGCTTTTGTGCATCTTGGGCTTATGACAGCTTAGTTGCATTTTACCCCTAGTCAGTATGATAGTATGAGGGCCACTCTTTACGCCGTGTGACAGTTAATTGGGGCTTCTTGTATGACCGCGGTGGCTGGCACAAGATTTACCAGCCCTTAAAGTGTTGCTATAACTAATTCAAGTTTACACTTATTGCTTAATGTTAATTACTGCTGAGTACCCGGGGGGGTGTGGCTAACCAAGGTGTCTTGGGCTACTGCGGTGGTGTGCCTGATACCTGCTCCTTTTGTCTTGGTAAGAGGTTGGGGGCATTTACACTGGGGCGCGGATACTTGCATGTATATGTTTAGCAAGAACTAACGGTAAGGTTAGGACTAAGTCTTTTGTCCGCGGGTGCAGGGCATCCGTCTTAGCATCTTCAGTGCTACGCTTTGTTGTAAGCTACGAGGAC